GTTCTTGAGAAATGCCCGGGTCTGGCCCATTCCTCAAAAGATGTTTTTACAGGATCCCTATCCACAACAATTTTAACTTCTGGTTCCGGCGAACGAATAATCATTAAGTCCTCCTCTTTCCGGACAAGACATACAAAGAGACCCGCCAACTGTTTTTTTATTGAATCTTTGAAAGATAGATATTATGATTAGTCCTTTTCTTTACTATCTACCGTCCTTCTATTTTTTTTTAGTTATTCACTGGAGCAATTATATATTGAAGTCAATCCGAGGCAAGTGTTCGGATCTATTATGACATAAGGATTAGGTGCCTAACGGACATTGGTTCTTCTGGAAAATTATTTCCCGACGTAACAAAAAAATATTTTTCTTTACGTTTTAATTTAAGAAGCTAGTGTATTTTTTTTGAGGGTATAAACCCCTATTTACATCTACTTTCCTTGAGTGAGCATAATATAGATTTTTTTATGCGATTCCAAATTCCAAGATAACTCATTAGAATTATTAATAAGACCGTCCTTATATATTAGGTAGGAATGCCGCCTTTTATGTGCTTTATTACTTCTGTTCCAGAGCCTATCCCTATTATTTATCCTTATGAAATATGATATAAAATCGAAGGTAGAAGAAAGGGATATAATGAAATTCTTGATTTGATCTTCTTACCTAAATTATTTGATTAATGGATCAACAACCAAACCACCCATTTTATGGAAATAGAGAGTGGTCTTATTCAAATTCAAAGCGCTTCGTAATCTTCAACCAGTTCTGTGCTTCAATATAATTTCCCGGAGTAAGCGCTATAGCTTGTTTCCAATACTCAGCAGCTTGATCAAACCAAGCTTCCGCAATTTCCGAATCGCCCTGTAGAATGGCCTGTTCTCCTCGGTCGGAATAGGCAGTTCCTTCCCCTAGAACCGTACTTGAGAGTTTCCTACCTCATACGGCTCAGAAATTGCTATCTTAATTTCCCCTATATTAACTGAATTCGATTTCTCAAAAATAAATTCAATTTCTTCTTGGGTTAAGCAGAAGAAGTTAATTACCTAAGTTTCAAACCCTAATTTTGATCAATAATCAGTTTGATCTTTTCTCCCACCTTCAGAAGAATGAAGCATAGATAGACCTATATCCTTCGTTCCAATTTTCTGAAAGGTAACTATCTCGGTTTCGTTTCTTTCATATATGAAATTTCTATAGAATCCTCGAAAAAGACTTTTTCCCATAAAAAAGAAAAAAGAACTTACTATCTTTGGGATCTGATACTACACCGCTGCTTAATCCCTTAGTGGATCGGCTTTATTACATAAGCGGATTCCTAAATTTTGTCCCATATCGTGGTATAATGAAGCAGTTTTTTTTTTAGTTGTATCGACCCAGTTGCTCACTAATTGATCTTTACGGTGTTTTCTCTATCAATTTCAGCTTTATCCATAGAGTAGTATAGGCTCTACTTTCTTCCTATTTTTATTCTCGTGAAGTGTCCTTCCTTCCTACAGCTGATAGGGTAAAATCGTTGTTTTGACGATCCCTATGTAGAAAGCCCTTTTTTCTAGTATTTACTAGAAAATTTCCTCCTTTCTTTTTTTTTTTCTTCTTTCTATAGTGGAGATAGTCGCACGTAATGACAGATCACGGCCATATTATTAAAAGCTTGCGGTAAGAAGGGGTTTCGTTCTAGCGCCCGGAAATAATATTCCAAAGCCTTTGTATGCTCTCCATTGCTTGTGTGTATAAGGCCTATGTTATATAGTATATAACTTCGATCATAGGGATCAATTTCTAGTCGCGTAGCTTCATAATAATTCTGCAAAGCTTCCGCATAATTTCCTTCGGATTGAGCCAACATCCGTTACGGTCGTTCATTCTATTCAATTCAAAAAATCTCCGTTCCAAAACCGTACATGAGGTTTTCATCTCATACGGCTTCTCCCTTCTGTACCTTCTGTACATAGTACTAAGCGAAAAATCTATAGAATAAAAATAGAATTAGTCCCATCTCATTATGGACCGAAGGGGGCTGGTATTTTTCCAAGAAATCTCTAGCCAACCTTCCCCCAAGAGGTTTTTCTTAACACCAATGAATTCCATTAATGCTAGAGGAAAGCTCCAAGAATTTCTTTGTTCTCAACGCCTCCTATTTAGAGGAATTAGCCACTTCAACGACCTTTGATGGTTCTAAGGGTATCCAAAGTACAAACCTGATGGTTGTTTGCTATCCTAACCATTCTTCCCAACCCTGATACCAATCAGGAAAGGGCTAATTTCTAACAAAGTTTTTCTCTTGTTGATTCCTATTTCGAGGTGTAGTGCTTTTCTCCCCTATGCTGCCTATTGGTACTAGTAGAGTCAGATTGGCCCGTAATACAGAACCTATCCTGTAGGTGTAACCTTTCGCTCAATACTCCAATCTACAATTGAAGCATCTGAGGCCACATCAATCGAGGATACACGACGGAAGGAATTGTTAGTTGACCTCACCTTCCCCAAGCGTGGGTTTCCTTTACAAATTTTCTTCTCTCTATGCGAATCCCCTCTCTTTCTCGTAAGAATGAGATGTAGGTAGGGCTAAAAAAAAAAAAAGAAAAAAAAAAGAGTCAAATCGCACCATCTCTATAATAAGTAAATGCCCTTTTTTCCCCGGAGGTTGTCGGAATTATTTGCAATAAAATATTGGCTACAATCGAGGAGGTCTTATCAATGAAATTTCCATTTATACGGGATCTAGGCATAATTCCCAACCCATTCTATATAGAATTCTTTTCATTCTATCACAAAATAACATAAAAACAAAACATTCGATTCTTATAAATCGACATATGCTCTAAATGGATAAGAGAGGTATGGGTTTTCTGCTCAGCTCAAATTGTCTTCTTTTCCTTCTGTTTGGACAAGAAGAGATATGAAATATTTGACTAAGACTAGATTTCATTCCACTTTCCTATTTCTCAACAACAACTTCTCAGCTATTTTGCGTTTTCAAAGTCATTAATTGCCCCATACCCTTTTTTCTATTTAGATTGTATGGCGTAACGTATCTTATGCAAATAGAATTCTAGGGTTCCTTTATTTTCTTATGGAATAAGAAGAATTCTTCCATTCTCTTTTTATTTTAGTTTTCCCCAAAGAAAAACTTTTCGAGGGAGCGGAATTCCTAGTAAAAAAAAAATACTGGATCCTTCCACTTAGATGAAAAGGAATTTTTCCCATAGAGCCGTGGAATACCCGAGCCGTTGTGGCTGTACTGCAGGAATACGAAAACTCGCTATTCACTCAGTTTATTTTCCATAATAAGATTATGGAGGAGAGATGGCCGAGCGGTTCAAGGCGTAGCATTGGAACTGCTATGTAGACTTTTGTTTACCGAGGGTTCGAATCCCTCTCTTTCCGTTTCTCTTAATTCATCAATGTTAGCAATCACAATGTATCAAATTAAATAACAATTTATTCCAGCAATAATACCTTTATTTAATAGAAATTCTCTATAGCAAATTACTGTGGTATGTAAAATACACATTGAGGAAATAACAAAAAAGAAAAAAGGATCCTAGGGTTAATCTGTTTCTGCTAGGTGAACGGGAAAATACGAATTAAGAGCCTTAGGTCAATTTAGTTCGGGGAAAGGGGAAGGGGAAAAAAATTCTATGAACCTTTCCTTTTTTCGTTAAGTTCAAGTCTGGCGAGAGTAATATTCTACAACTAACAACTCATTTACTTTGAGACCGACCCACTTCCTATCTAGAATTTTTTTTACTAGTCCTTTATATTGCAATGTGTCAACCGTCAAATGCTTTGGCAATTTGCCCGGATCGGATGAAGCAATAGAATTTTGAACCAGACGTTTTGATCGTTGGTTATCCTTCGTAGTAATAATATCTCGGGGTTTGCAACGAAAACTTGGTATATCAACTATACGACCATTAACTAAAATATGTCTATGGTTAACTAATTGCCGGGCCCCAGGAATGGTTGAAGCCATACCCAATCGAAAAAGTATATTATCCAAACGCATTTCAAGTAATTGTAGTAAAACCTGACCTGTGGATCTTTTTGCTTTTCCAGCGATATGTACATATCTAAGTAATTGGCGTTCTGTCAGACCATAATGAAAACGCAATTTCTGTTTTTCTTGAAGACGAATACGATATTGCTCTTTTTTCCCAGAATGGAATTTCTTTTTCTGATTACTTCCGGATTTAGGCGTTTTTCTAGTGAGTCCTGGTAAAGCTCCCAGACGGCGTATTTTTTTTAAACGAGGCCCTCGATAACGGGACATGAAGACTCCTTTTTTTTTATTGAAATTTCATTTTACACAATAAATTTCATTCTATTTACATTACAAAATACATCGAAATTCAAACTGAATTAAACTAAAGGATAAGCAGAGTAAAATCTACTAAAAGTACCACAAAAAATGGAATTTCATCAACATCCGGATTTTTTGTATATATATTATTTATTTTTATGCTTTGTATCTAGCAAAATTGTAAGGTAGAACGACATAAAAGACCCTAGCTTCCCCATTTAATTTAGAGAAAAAGAGAAATTATTGTTCATGGAACATCGATAGAGAAAAAAGCCGACTATCGGATTTGAACCGATGACCCTCGCATTACAAATGCGATGCTCTAACCTCTGAGCTAAGTGGGCTTACATAACAGAAATAGTGTAACAAATAGAAATATATATAGGGAATCTGTAAAATGTCAGATCTTAATTATTAATCTTAGTTATTAACTAGTTCGAAATTGGAAGTTCTACTTAGAATTAGTAAAAGAATTAGTAAAAAAAATACTAGAATTTCATAAAGATAAAATTAGCTTGATATGCTTAACTAAATGATATTCTTAAATAGGATTCTAGAATTTATTGAACTTTCTTTTTATTTCTCTAATTCGCAAATGGATTTTTCTATTCTAATAGAATCTATTCCAAATTCTATATTGAATTTTATTTCAGATATTTTCAATTTGATATGGCTCGGACGAATAATCTAATACATATAAAAGAAGAATATATATGAATATTATAATAAAGAGAAAATGCCAAGAGATTAGCATTTTCATTCGATCATTATATACATTTTTGATTTGAGATAGTTTGTTTTTTTTTTTTATTTGTTAATAATTTAAGGATAATTCACTAAGGAGAAGATAGAATCATAACAAATGAAATTTCTAATTCAGATTAGAAAACAAAGAATGAATATCAAGCGTTATAGTATGATTTTGAATACTCTAAAAAAGGAAGGAGGAAGGCGGGAGAGAGAAAAACTTTTGGATATATTCATTCCGATTGAATTGCAAATATATCAACGATAGAATCAATTCAATTCCGAATTGCAATAAGCGAGCGGGCTAGAGATGAGCTGCTAGACTACGTCGAATAATCAATTCAATGATTCAAAAAAAAACTAAGAGATGGATGAAATTATACAAGGAATCCTGGTTTCAAAGAAAAGGAAAATGGGGATATGGCGAAATCGGTAGACGCTACGGACTTGATTGTATTGAGCCTTGGTATGGAAACCTGCTAAGTGGTAACTTCCAAATTCAGAGAAACCCTGGAATGAAAAATGGGCAATCCTGAGCCAAATCCCTTTTTTGAAAAAACAAGTGGTTCTCAAACTAGAACCCAAAGGAAAAGGATAGGTGCAGAGACTCAATGGAAGCTGTTCTAACGAATCGAAGTAATTACGTTGTGTTGGTAGTGGAACTCCCTCGAAATTATAGAAAGAAGGGCTTTATACATCTAATACACACGTATAGATACTGACATAGCAAACGATTAATCATAGAACCCATATCATAATATAGGTTCTTTATTTTATTTTTTAGAAAGAAATTAGGAATGATTATGAAATATAAAATTCTGAATTTTTTTTTAGAATTATTGTGAATCCATTCCAATCGAATATTGAGTAATCAAATCCTTCAATTCATTGTTTTGAGATCTTCAAAAAAGTGGATTAATCGAACGAGGATAAAGAGAGAGTCCCATTCTACATGTCAATACTGACAACAATGAAATTTCTAGTAAAAGGAAAATCCGTCGACTTTATAAGTCGTGAGGGTTCAAGTCCCTCTATCCCCAAACCCTCTTTTATTCCCTAACCATAGTAGTTATCCTTTTTTTTTCTTTTATCAATGGGTTTAAGATTCATTAGCTTTCTCATTCTACTCTTTCACAAAGGAGTGCGACGAGAACTCAATGAATCTTATGCTATTCATTAAATAGATGATTTCTTTTTTATTTGATAGGATTACCCCGCCCATTTCCAAATTTAGAATGGAATACTTTATTGATTTTTTAGTCCCTTTAATTGACATAGATGCAAATACTCTACTAGGATGATGCACAAGAAAGGGTCAGGATAGCTCAGTTGGTAGAGCAGAGGACTGAAAATCCTCGTGTCACCAGTTCAAATCTGGTTCCTGGCACAGAAAAAAAAGGATCTACCGAATAGATATTGATACAAATATCTTGAGATGGATTGGGGTACATATTCATTAATAATATAGATACTATAGAGTAAGTAGATAAATCTCTAAACACTTCTTTTTAGAAAAGGGTTAAAATCTCTGGTTATTTTCTTTCTGGTTCTTTTCTTTATGGTATAGAAAGAGGGGAGATTAGGTGCCCTTTTCTTTATTTTTGCATTTCTTATTAATTTTTTATGCCGCTATTCCAAAGAATTTTTTTTATTCTTGCTTATCCTACTTCCCTAGTTGTTCTAAGTAATCCGCGCGGTACAAAGTTCGTGGTAGGAACTTCTTTGAATCATTGTATTTTTATGTTCATACGAAGGAAACGAATATGTGATTTTCCAAATTGGAAAATCGAAATGAAGCCCTTTTTGTTCAGTCTATCTGGATCTTTTTGTATAATATAATAGGAATTAATTAGAATATAATAAGTATTTCGTTTCGTCTAGGAACAGAACGTAAAAATATTCCTTGACTTGAATAAAACCTGGAGTTGTGTTGTATAAGTGAACATGAATTTATTATCATTCAATGAGCATCTTGTATTTCATAGAAATTGGGGGTTATATAGTCCTTACGTAAGGGCCAGCCTATCCAACTTTCAGGCATTAAGATACGTTTAAGACGTGGATGATTATCATAAGAAATTCCCACCATATCATAAGATTCGCGTTCTTGAAAATCGGCACTTCTCCAAACCCAGAAGACAGACGGGATTCTAGGATTATCTTTTTGGGCAAAGACTTTTATGCATACTTCTTCTGGGTTATCTATACCATATTGTATTCTCGTAAGATGATACACGCTAGCTAAAGATCCACCGGGTGCTACGTCATAAGCACATTGGGAACGTAAATAATTGTAACCATATACATATAAAATGACAGCAATGGAATCCCAATCCCCCGCTTTTATTTGTAAAGTCTCTATTCCTCGGTGATCGAAGCCCAAAGATCTATGAACCACCTCATGTTTGACTAGCCAATTAGATAACCAACCCTGCTGCATTGTCTTGATCTCTCCTCCTTTGTATAAATATTTCACATTTCAAATGCAAGTTTGAAAGATTGCACTGCTCTTTCTTTTTCTGCACAAAAGAACCCCTCCTAATTCACTAATTTGTAGGAAGATATTGGACTTTTGGATTTGAAAAGAGTTTCAGAAGATATATCTAAAGTAGATGGTGATTGATAGAGCAATTCTTGTTCGTAAGTTCCAGTGTGAGTACTGCGCCGAACATAAAGCTTGTGACGGGTAGTAAAAGATCTATTTTGCTTTTGACTTTGACATAGAGTTCGATCCTCAACTATTTCTCGCGATATCTTCTTACGAAGTTTTGTTAGGGCATCTATAACAGCCTCTGGTTTAGGTGGGCAACCCGGTAGGTAGACATCCACAGGAATTAACTTATCAACTCCTCGAACAGTACTATAGGAATCCGTACTGAACATTCCGCCTGTAATAGTACAGGCTCCCATAGCAATGACGTATTTCGGTTCAGGCATTTGCTCATATAATCGCACTAAAGATGGAGCCATTTTCATTGTTACCGTACCAGCTGTTAAAATTAGGTCCGCTTGCCTAGGACTTGATCTTGGTACCAATCCATAACGATCAAAGTCGAATCGTGAGCCTATTAATGAAGCAAATTCAATGAAACAACAACTGGTACCATATAGAAGGGGCCATAAACTGGAGAGTCTTGACCAATTCGAAAGATCGTTTGGTGTAGTTGAAATAACGGAATTGGAACTTGTTTGGTCGAGTAACGGAAACTCAATCAAACTCATAATTGTCTCAATGGAATCTTTTCCTTCTTTTTTTTTTTTTTTGTCTGAATATTCAGTTAAGACCATTCCAAGGCTCCTTTTCGCCATGCATAAACTAAACCAACAACTAGGATAAGCACAAAAATGAAAGCTTCGATAAAAACGGATACACCCAATACGTCGAAACTCATTGCCCAAGGGTAGAGAAAGACCGTTTCCACATCAAAAACAACAAAAACTAGCGCAAACATGTAATAGCGTATTCGGAATTGTAACCAAGCCCCCCCCATGGGTTCTATACCCGATTCATAACTAGAAAGCTTCTCTGGTCCTTCACTAGCAGGGGCTAAAAGTCCTGAAATCCAAAATACCAAAATAGGAATAAGGCTTGCTATTATTAGAAATGTCCAAAAAATATCATATTCGTGAAGCAGAAACATAAATGTACTCCCATTAATGTGGAATAGGCGGAACTGAATTAGTCAATTCAAGTTGACATGACATTGTCAATTTATCCAGAACTTCTCTCTTTTCCTCGGTGAAACAAGAATCTGTTTTGCTCAAACCAAAGGCAAAAAGCGGCTTACTTTAGCCTTTGTTTCTTTTGTAACATGTCTGGATTCATCCAATGGAATCCCCATTCCCTTTTTTTTTTTATTTCGATTTTTTCTATTTTATTTAAAGTGGATCGATTTAGATAATGTATATGATTTATATAATGTATATTATAGTAATATACTTCAAACAAAATAGGAATTCGCAAAATGGAGAAAATCGTTGCAGTCATTATAGAAAAGTATAGGGACTTAGAGCATATCCTATTTGAAGGAGGATGGAATTCAAATCAGTTAAGGGACCCTTCCTCCCTTCTATTGATTTGATCAATATTCTTTTTTCTTTTCCTGTCTCTATGATTTTCCATGAATGGAGCCTATGGTAATGCTTTTATCTCTATTCTATGGCGCAATCGACCGTCGAGTCTATAAACAAGTACTAAATAAGGAAATAAGGAAAAAACTATACTAAAGGAAACACAAGATATCCATCCTAAAATGAAAAAAAAAAAGACGTATATATTAGGGCTATACGGATTCGAACCGTAGACCTTCTCGGTAAAACAGATCAAACGGATTATTATCGAAATGATTCGAACTGTTTCAAAGACCCAACATGCATTTTTTTTCTGCATTGGGCTCTTTCATCAACTGATGTAACAATCGGTTAATCCGCCATAGTTTTTCTTTAGGGAAAGATAATAAGATGGCTCCCTGTGCTCTGATTGATTATTTTTCTTAATATCTATCTAGGAGCAATACCAAAGTGTTTCAAAGGAGGATTACCTTGACTTAGGTCTGCCTCCGGCCTAAATTAAATCAACCTAAGTGAAATGGAGTCTCTATCGTTCCGCTGCAAGAGTTTACTATGAGACTTCATACACCTTAAAGTTCATAGAACGAAAAGAAGTTTTTTGGAGGCCCTTATCCTCATTAAGCCTAGCATTGAGTGGGCTGGATATTTACCTTATCAACTAGCAAATCAATAGGGGTTCCATTTGATTAAGCACCTGAATTGGCACCTGAATCGGACTGAACCGACTGTTTGTCAGGCTATTGTTCTCCTATTCTTTCGAATCCATGAAGTAAGACATTGATTTTGCAATAAGTTCAATTATGTTCATTGCATAATAAGTTCCCTTGAAAAGCATTGGCGCACGTGTAAGCGAGTTGCTCTACCGAACTGAGCTATAGCCCTTGTCAGAGATATTTTAGCATATAGATAATTTCTTGTCAAGATGAATATTCTCTAATGCCAGAGGATATTCCTTTGATTTACTATATAATATAAACATACCAATAACATAACATAAACATACCAATAATGGAGGGGTATTGCTTATAAAAAGGATTCGATCTATAATCCATCGAAGTAATGGGGCTTCTTTTGTGGTAATAAATTGCCTACTTAACTCAGTGGTTAGAGTATTGCTTTCATACGGCGGGAGTCATTGGTTCAAATCCAATAGTAGGTAGGTAGGTAGAAAAATTACTAGATAGCATTGGGCTTACTTCGCTTCGCTATCTAATAACTTTTTCTACCCTTCTTTCCTTTTTCTTTGTATCAACGAAACCTTTGGATTGTCTTCAATTGGATGGGGGAATCCAATTGACAGCCTCGACTCGTATCCTAGCTCGTCTGAGAGCTAGCTTCGCTTCAACCAATTCTTTCGTACCCTCAGCTCTACTCAAGTTAGCTTCGGCTATTTCAAGTGCCTGTTGAGCTTCTTCTGGATCAATGTCACTACCGAGTTCTGCATCATTTCCTAAAATGATGATCTCATTATTAACTATTCTCGCAAAACCACTCCACAGAACCGCCGTTAACCATTGGTCGTCGAGGAGGCGTATTCTCAAAGGACCCATATCTACAGCTGTGTTAATGGGGGCGTGGTTTGGTAATACACCAATTTGTCCACTATTAGTAGATAAAATGATTTCTTTCACTTCACAATCCCAAATAATTCGTTTAGGAGTCAGTACATAAAGATTTAATTTCATTTCGTCAATTTGCTCTCCTCTTCTAAGTTTATAGCTTTCGTGCTAGCTTCATCGATGTTCCCCACCAAATAAAAAGCCTGTTCGGGTAGGCCGTCTAATTCTCCGGAAAGGATTAGTTGAAATCCCCTAATTGTTTCTGCAAGACCAACATACTTTCCTGGGGAACCGGTAAAAACTTCTGCCACAAAGAATGGTTGTGATAAGAACCGCTCGATTTTTCGCGCTCTTGCTACAGTTAAACGATCCTCCTCCGATAATTCGTCCAACCCAAGAATTGCGATAATGTCCTGAAGTTCTTTGTAACGTTGTAAAGTTTCCTTAACTCTTTGCGCAGTTTCATAATGTTCGTTGCCAACGATCCGAGGCTGTAACATCGTTGAGGTTGAATCTAAAGGATCTACTGCGGGATAAATACCCTTGGAAGCCAATCCTCTGGAAAGTACGGTAGTAGCGTCCAAATGTGCAAATGTTGTGGCAGGAGCAGGGTCGGTCAAATCGTCTGCAGGTACATAAACTGCTTGGATCGAAGTTATAGATCCCTTTTTGGTAGAAGCAATTCTTTCTTGCAAAGAACCCATTTCTGTACTAAGGGTAGGTTGATAACCCACTGCGGAGGGCATTCTCCCTAATAAGGCGGATACTTCCGATCCTGCTTGAACAAAACGAAAGATATTATCGATGAATAAAAGCACGTCTTGCTTATTAACATCTCGGAAATATTCTGCCATAGTTAGGGCAGTTAAACCAACTCTCATACGAGCTCCCGGTGGTTCATTCATTTGGCCATAGACTAGAGCTACTTTTGATTCCTCAATATTTTTCTCATTAATTACTCCAGATTCCTTCATTTCCATATAAAGATCATTTCCTTCACGAGTCCGTTCCCCTACTCCACCAAATACGGATACGCCTCCATGAGCTTTAGCAATGTTATTGATTAATTCCATGATGAGTACTGTTTTACCTACTCCTGCCCCCCCAAATAGTCCTATTTTTCCTCCACGTCGATAAGGAGCTAAAAGATCGACCACCTTAATACCTGTTTCAAAGATAGATAATTTCGTATCTAACTCGATAAAGGCAGGCGCAGATCTATGAATAGGGAATGTTGCACTAGTATCTACAGGACCCAAATTGTCAATAGGCTCCCCCAGAACGTTAAAAATTCGTCCGAGAGTAGTTCCACCGACTGGAACACTGAGAGGAGCTCCCGTGTCAATCACTTCCATTCCTCTCATCAACCCCTCTGTAGCACTCATAGCTACAGCTCTAACTCGATTATTTCCTAATAATTGTTGTACCTCACAAGTCACATTAATTTGCTTATCGGCAGTGTCTCGACTCTTGACTATCAAAGCGTTATAAATATAAGGCAACTTGCCCGGGGGAAAAGTGATATCCAGCACGGGTCCAATAATTTGATCAATACGCCCTGTGCTTTTTTCTTCAATTGTGGAAACCCCGGCACGCGAAGTAGTAGGATTGGTTCTCATAATTATCACATAATTTTCAAAAAAAAGGAATTTTTCGAAATTTTTCTTTTTTTTTTCTTGTTGAATAATGCCAAATCAAAAAAAATATCCAAAAATCCAAAACTTAAAAGGAAATGAATTAGTTAATTCAATAAAAAAGAAAAGGGGACTAGCACTTGATTTCGTTGCCCAAGCGAATCCCATTCAATCGTTTACTTATGGAATGAATGAGTCCGTTGGAAAGTTCAATCAATCTTTTTTTTTTCATATAAATTTTGCCTTTTGTGAAGGATCTGTGCCTACTCTACCTTCCTATCTAGGACTTCGATATACAAAATATATACTACTGTGAAGCATAGATTGCTGTCAACAGAGAATTTTCTTAGTATTTAGGTATTTAGATTCAAAAAATCAAAGGGGCCCATTAAGAACTTTCAAAATTTTTAAATAAGGATTAGGGATTGGTTTGGGTTGCGCTATATCTATCAAAGAGTATACAATAATGATGGATTTGGTGAATCAAATCCAAATCCATGGTTTAATAACGAACCGTGTTAACTTACCATAACAACAACTCAATTCCTATCGAATTCTTTTCCTATCGAATTCCTCTTTTCCTATCGAATTCTTTTCCTATCGAATTCCTCTTTTCCTATCGAATTCCTATAGTAGAATTTCTATAGGATAGAACGTACACACGGTGTACGCATTATATATGAATGAAACATATTCATTAACTTAAGCATACTCCTTTTTTTTTTAGATTTTTGCAAAGATTTCATTTACGCCTAATCCATATCGAGTAGACCCTGTCGTTGTGAGAATTCTTAATTCATGAGTTGTAGGGAGGGACTTATGTCACCACAAACAGAAACTAAAGCAAGTGTTGGATTTAAAGCTGGTGTTAAGGATTATAAATTGACTTACTACACTCCGGAGTACGAAACCAAGGATACTGATATCTTGGCAGCATTCCGAGTAACTCCTCAGCCCGGGGTTCCGCCTGAAGAAGCAGGGGCTGCAGTAGCTGCGGAATCTTCTACTGGTACATGGACAACTGTTTGGACTGATGGACTTACCAGTCTTGATCGTTACAAAGGACGATGCTATCACATCGAGCCCGTTCCTGGGGAGGCAGATCAATATATCTGTTATGTAGCTTATCCATTAGACCTATTTGAAGAGGGTTCTGTTACTAACATGTTTACTTCCATTGTGGGTAACGTATTTGGTTTCAAAGCCCTACGCGCTCTACGTTTGGAGGATCTACGAATTCCCATTGCTTATGCAAAAACTTTCCAAGGTCCGCCTCACGGTATCCAAGTTGAAAGGGATAAGTTGAACAAGTATGGTCGTCCTTTATTGGGATGTACTATTAAACCAAAATTGGGATTATCCGCAAAAAATTACGGTAGAGCGTGTTATGAGTGTCTACGCGGTGGACTTGATTTTACCAAAGATGATGAAAACGTAAACTCACAACCATTTATGCGCTGGAGAGACCGTTTTGTCTTTTGTGCTGAAGCAATTTATAAAGCACAAGCCGAAACCGGTGAAATCAAGGGGCATTACTTGAATGCGACTGCAGGTACATGCGAAGAAATGATTAAGAGAGCTGTATTTGCAAGGGAATTAGGGGTTCCTATTGTAATGCATGACTACATAACTGGAGGATTCACCGCAAATACTAGTTTGGCTCATTATTGCCGCGACAACGGCCTACTTCTTCACATTCACCGAGCAATGCATGCAGTTATTGATAGACAGAAAAATCATGGTATACATTTCCGTGTATTAGCTAAAGCATTGCGTATGTCGGGGGGAGATCATATCCACTCCGGTACAGTAGTAGGTAAGTTAGAAGGGGAACGTGAAATAACTTTAGGTTTTGTTGATTTATTGCGCGATGATTTCATTGAAAAAGATCGTTCTCGCGGTATCTTTTTCACTCAGGATTGGGCATCCATGCCAGGTGTTATACCGGTGGCTTCAGGGGGTATTCATGTTTGGCATATGCCAGCTCTGACCGAAATCTTTGGAGACGATTCCGTATTACAATTTGGTGGAGGAACCTTAGGACATCCTTGGGGAAATGCACCTGGTGCAGCAGCTAATCGTGTGGCTTTAGAAGCCTGTGTACAAGCTCGTAACGAAGGGCGCGATCTTGCTCGTGAAGGTAATGAAATTATCAAAGCAGCTTGCAAATGGAGTCCTGAACTAGCCGCAGCTTGTGAAGTATGGAAGGCGATCACATTTGATTTCGCGCCGGTGGATACCGTAGATTAAGTAGATAAAACTAGATATAAAGAAGGTCTAAATAAAATAAAAAAGAAGCAAAATAGAAAGAGAAAAAATAAGTTACGAAATGCAGTAATTCTTCTTTATTCTTCTAATTGATTGCAATTAAATTCGGCTCAATCTTTTCTAAAAAAAAAAGATTGAGCCGAATTTAAATAGATCTTGATACGATCATGAGACTTGACAAATCGAGATTCTTCTATTCTATATATCTAGAATATAGAAAGGTATAATACAATAAACAAATAGAAATCAAAATATAGTATTATCATACGATAATGGAATCAAATACGCAGTATTTACAGAAAAGAGTCTTCGTTTATTGGGAAAGAATCAATATACTTTTAATGTCGAATCAGGATTCACTAAGACAGAAATAAAGCATTGGGTCGAACTCTTCTTTGGTGTTAAGGTAGTAGCTGTGAATAGCCATCGACTACCCGGAAAGGGTAGAAGAATGGGACCTATTCTGGGACATACAATGCATTACAGACGTATGATCATTACCCTTCAACTGGGTATTCTATTCCACTTCTACTTCTACTTTTAAAATTAAAGTGAAATTAAAGTGAAATTAAAGGGTATTTTGAAAGAGGTATTTCTTTTATTTTCACCATAGTTTTCTTTTGAATCCAATTTCAAGTTCGATTAGAAGGATAGAAAGGCGATGAGAATGGGAAAAGAAAAATAAAATATTTTTAATTAGTTCCCCTTTTTTGCAATTTTCTTATTATCTATTCCATTAATTTTTTTTATATCTATAAAAAGTATTCTAAAAAAAATAGTATTCTATACAAAATCTTTATTTTGTAAACTAAAAAATACAATAGTCAATATTCCTTATAATAGATATACTTAATTATATCATAAGAATCTTAAGATATATTTCGAATAGATAGAAATAGTAAATTTTAATTGAGACACATATTCTATGACAGATTTTAACTTACCCTCTATTTTCGTGCCTTTAGTAGGCTTAGTATTTCCGGCAATTGCAATGGCTTCCTTATTTCTTTATGTGCAGAAAAATAAGATTGTCTAGAAACGGCGGGGCCAAATTTTCTTAATGTATTTCCAGGATAGGATCATAATACAGATATTTTTTTGTGTAAGTAATATAATATGATAGGGTATGTAGCTCTTTCTACACACAAATGAAAAACGTCTATGGATGCAGATATAGGCTACGAGCATAAATGCATGCATATGCGTAGCCAAGTATAGCGAGTTTTTTTTTTAAGTGGATCCACGAATTGGATTCTTTTTGAATAGAAAGTCAATGTATCTAACCAATTATTTCACAGGAGTACTAGCTACTGAAGGCTATTTCAGAATAAAAAAAAGTAAAGTCAAAATCATTTAGCTTATTCTCTCAATTTCAATTGACCGCTACTGGATTTAGTATATCTAATATGAATTGGCGATCAGAACACATATGGATAGAACTTCTAAAAGGTTCTCGAAAAAGAGGTAATTTTTTCTGGGCCTGTATTCTTTTTCTAGGTTCATTAGGATTCTTAGCGGTTGGGGCTTCCAGTTATCTTGGTAAGAATATGATATCCGTACTTCCATCTCAACAAATTCTTTTTTTTCCACAGGGGATCGTGATGTCTTTCTACGGAATCGCGGGCCTATTCATTAGCTCCTATTTGTGGTGCACTATTTTGTGGAATGTAGGCAGTGGTTATGACCGATTCGATAGAAAAGAGGGAATAGTGTGCATTTTTCGTTGGGGATTCCCTGGAATAAAACGTCGCATCTTCCTTCGATTCCTTGTGCGGGATATCCAATCAATTCGAATTCAGGTTAAAGAGGGTCTTTATCCTCGTCGTATCCTTTATATGGAAATCCGGGGCCAGGGGGTCATTCCCTTGACTCGTACTGATGAGAAGTTTTTTACTCCACGAGAAATGGAACAAAAAGCTGCCGAATTGGCCTATTTCTTGCGCGTGCCAATTGAAGTATTTTGAATACCAATTGCAATTTTTTGCAATTGTAAGGGGATTTTCGAGTATTTATCTAAAGGAAGGAACAAACGAGGATAAGAGAAAATTGCTTCTAATTTGTTTTGTCCAAGTAAGATATATGGCATAATATTCTTCCATTTTTATATGAAAGGCCCTTTTTTTTTTTTTTATTTCTCTATTCCACTCCATTTAGATCTAAGAAAGAACCCAATACAATGAAATTCCACTAGTATACAAAAAGAGAAATGGATACAAACACAAGGTCTCAAACCTTGTTATAGAATTTTTGTTTCAAAGAAAATAAATATCATATATATTCAGCGAATGAAATAGAGTCGGCGAATGAAGCGGATTCATTAACAACTCAATTTACAGATCAAAAATGAAAAAAAAGAAAGCATTGCCTTCTTTCCTATATCTTGTATTTATCGTACTTTTGCCCTGGGGAGTCTCTTTCTCTTTTAATAAATGTCTGGAACTTTGGATTAAGAATTGGTGGAATACCAGGCAATCCGAAACTTTCTTAACTGATATTCAAGAGAAAAGGATTCTAGAAGGATTCATAGAATTAGAAGAACTTTTTCTCTTGGATGAAATGATAAAAGAGAAACCGAAGACACATGTACAAAAACCTCCTATAGGAATACACAAGGAAATAATACAATTGGCCAAAATAGATAATGAGGATCATCTCCATAGCATTTTACATTTCTCAACAAATATAATCTGTTTGGCTATTCTAAGTGGTTCTTTTTTTCTGGGTAAAGAAGAACTTGTCATTTGGAATTCTTGGGTTCAGGAATTTTTCTATAACTTAAATGACTCAATAAAAGCTTTTTTTATTCTTTTAGTTACTGATTTTTTTGTTGGATTTCACTCCACCCGCGGTTGGGAACTACTAATTCGTTGGGTCTACAACAATTTTGGATGGGCTCCTAACGAGCTAATTTTCAC